TCATTTTAAAAGATTCTTTCAGGGGCTTTAACTTTAATTAATATACAATTGCAGCCCAGGAAATTCCAGCAGTCAAGCCAGATGCGAATTCATTAGCTGCTAGGGGCCTAGATTCTTTTAGATCTTCTCTTCTTCTTTCTATGGCTACACTTAAGACCAACCTAATATCGATGAAAGTAGCCTAAAGTTTCCCTGCTCATAAAGAAAGTCAATCGATGCCAACACCTAAGTGGAATCCGAATCTATTTTTCTCTCCCTATCTACTTTTGTAAGTCAATAGGAGCTTCCTCTAATTGATATCTAAAGGCTCTTCTGTCAAGATTGGATTAGTGTACCCCATATACTGACCTAATCTCTGCTAAAATAGAATCAAAGAAAGATTCATCGAACTTCTATACCGCTACTGGCATACCTTAGAATCTAATCCAACCTACATTCTATTATTCTTTATAGTCTCACTTCCCTGCCTACTCTTTGTCTGCGTAATGCGTAATAGGGATCGGAACTACGAGACCACTGCTCATCTCATGATCTTACCTATCTATATATGATATTTCAGAGTTAGCTGGTTCAATCTCTCTCGACTACACAGCCTATTCATCAGCCCTAGGTCCCTCTTATCAGTTACTAAAGAGGGGAAATGATGTGATTGCCGGCCTAATCACATTTCTAAATTAAGAGTCAAAGTAAGAGATAGGAACTTACTCAAGGACGGGCTTAGAGGTAGAGGAGGACTCCACTTACGGTGTACTTTCTAGAGTAGAGGTCCCTTACCGTGCCAGGTTGGGGTCAGAGCTACCTGGATGATTGAATCTTAGAAAGACTGTGAAGTCAGGGTCTCGTGTCACCCATTTAAGAAACTCCTAAGCTTGGTCAGGGATGCTTTAGGGCAGGGTGGGGATAGGATAGAGCTAGTCAAACAATCTCTAGATCTTCGTCTCTGGACAGATGTCTCCTCCTTTACAACGTCGTCTGGTCGCTACACCTTGATTCCAGCAAGGTTCACCCGGCCTTTGCCTTTAACCACTCCCCTTTCCAAAGCATTGATCGATTCGCTTGGAAGCCATACAATGACTTCCTTCGCTCCTTTCCGTATTCATATTATCATTCTAGCGAGTTCGGGATTGGATTATCTGTTGAACTCTATTCTAATTCTCTTGCTTTCTTTATCGTTCGTAAGACCTTTCGTTTAATATGCCTTCCTCACTGTCAACCTAATCAACCAGGTGCCTTCTTCTATTCGTACTTGCTTCCGTTTCTGCCTCCGCCATTAAAGCTTTCTGGTCCAGGCAGGCTTACAGTTGTAAATCCGAGTTCTCGTTACTACCGAATCCGTAGAAGACTTTCAAATGAGAAAAGAAGACGAAAGATACGGCGGAGTTGGATCAACTTCTTAGTCTTGGGGCTTGTCAGATTATTCTTTTCGATAGTTGCTTCAAGGTCAAAATGCGCATTTGAGGCCTTTTTTTTACAGTTACAGGGGTTCGGTTCCTCTTCCGGGCTCGGTTATGGACGGTGCTTTTTGACTATGTTTTCGGGGCGAACGTTGAAAATGATTCAACTGAAGCTCCTAAGTACGGTCCGATAGCCACTATAGCCACTAAAAGGGTCATATCCTGTTGAAGAGGTAGTGATGAAAACCCTTTATTTTATTTCAGCGAGGCAAGAGAGGACCTGGATGGGCAGGAAAAGCAGCGCTTAGTGCACCTTACCCGTTGGTCGATCAAAAGTGGGCTGACGATCTACTCGTAGAGAAAGAATTGCCACTTTCTTGGCTCAAATAGAGAACTTTTGGGAAGGCTTGTAACTACGGCTCCGATTGATCCACGATACTCGTAGTCGCCTTTTTGTCATAGCCCTACTTATTTTTCTTCTTTTGAGAGGGAGACATTACCACTCTTTGATTTACCGGAGCCCGTCTCCTTTCGACTGAATTCCGCGTCCGCGGGTCACGAGAGTTGATCAGATTGATTTTCCGCCACATCGGATGCAGTGGACAAATCGTTATCTTCTGGGTCAGGCATCTTTTTGAAAGGGTGGTCGTGCACACCGAGGGTAATGAAGTGAGATCCGAGCTTCCACGTCCAATTTCAAAAATCCGTTCGAGAGTCGTGTATTTATAGTTAATCAAATCGTAAATCCTCTTTATGTATGTTCTTTTTATCATAGTTTTTACCAGTTTCATCCTCGAGCAACCGCTAGTTTATTGAACGGTCACAGCCTACATAGCCCATCTCCCTCTTTTCAAGGTAGTGGACATCAGGGATTATGTAGTTCTAGGGCCTTTTATCCAGTTCCTGAAAGCACCTTCCTTTGTGGTTTCTTCACTCCGGTTACCTAAGTAGTCTGGGAACCCACTATCATTTTACTCGGGTTCAGCACGAAATCATAAATAAGCTCTACCAATTCGTGGGTTTTACCCGGGGGTTTGTAAAATGGGCAAAAGACTGACATCGTTCACCCCTAATACAAAATCCATTGGGCAACCCCAATTGTTCCATAATGTCATTAGGAATAGGATAAAGTGCCACCCATGATACAAGGTGAAAGCACCAAAGAGTCTAATGATTAGTACTAAAAAAACATCCGAGATCGTATTCTCATTTAGATTTCCGATTGTCAGATCTCGCCACCAGGCATAAATGATAAATCGGATACATATGAGGTGGTACAAAAATAGAATAAATGGTATAAAAACAATTGTATTAGGTTCGGGTTTGGGGAGGCTGACTAATATAGGGGTTAGACTGACACCTCCCCAACCGATAACAAGTTTATGTGGAATTCCCCAATCCATACACAATAAAATTGTCATAATGATGTTGTAGCTCCATATATAAAGAATAAAGATACCAAAAAAACCATTGATTAGCAATCGTAGACAATAAATCTCGGAGAGAATCATCCGAAAGAAAGTAAGAAATTTGGTTGTAATATTCATAAAATTGAGATTTTTTCCTTTCCTTCCTTATCAGAGAGGGGCCCCTTAGGGAGCGGAGCGGGGCTTATTTATTGAAAAAGGGGGAGTGAGGGGGGTATTCAAAAAGGGGAGCCGCGGGTTCTTGCTTTCCTTGTAGGAAAGGTCTGGGTTTGGTATGGCATTAGAGAAGACTTGTTATGGTTATACGGCTATATAGAAAAGGCGGGTGGGGCTTCAGGCGGCCGGCCGCCTTCATATAATCAATAAAAATTCCATCGATTGTAGCTAGTGATTGCCCGGGTCGGTGTGTGATCACCTTTGGTGAAGCAACCCTTCAGATGCTCTCTCCGCCCATGCCGAATACCCCCGGCCGGTTCCGCCGGGTAAGGCCAGGAGCTGGTTTGGGGAATCACGGGGCCTTAAATCCTTTTATTTCACACCCGCACATGTGGCTGAATATATAAGGAAGTTCACCCCCCTGGACAAATCCATCCTGTATCCCTTACTTGCCAGCTTGATCGCTTGTCTTATTTACCATTTTCCTTAGCGGGTGGTTTATGTCTGGTCCTTTCGGGTCGCCTGACCTGGGCTGATGGCGCTTCGTAACGGCTTGTCTGGAGTCCAGCGGCTCTCTAAGGCTTCAAACTACTAGTCATTAAGACTTACTAGAAAAGAAAAGTAAGGAAGTCCTTTTCTTGACTTGACCTGCGTGCATTATATCTACCCCCTTTTTAAAGAACTTGATTTCAATCTCAACAAAGAAATGAAAGCATAACTCTTTCCTTCTTGTCCTCTTACTCTTTTAGCCTGCCTTGTGGAGGTCTCTCGGGTGTCTACGGCAGATCCGATCAGTCTCGTGATGAAGAGAAGTTTTTTCCGATCTTCCACTAAGAAAGGTATCTCGTCACGACAACTCAATTTGTCCGGTAAACTACTCGAGGCTCCCCATGGTTTAGTAAAAAAGGGAGGGGAGATTTTCTCTTCATCCGGGTGTTCATTTCATTCATTATGAACTCAAAAGTGTAAGGCTGATTAGTGAGGTCTTAAAAACGTCATACAATGAATGATCGGCCATTCCATTTTTGCTTTCAGCAAGTAGGCGACGCGAATCTATGCTTTCTATGTTTCAATCGAATACCAATTGCTTGAATGCGTTTGAAAGCCTCGAGATTACTTGCAAAAAAAATTCTTTTTAGGTTTGTCTTGTGTCTCCGAAACAAATGGTCCATTTATTGATGGGCGAACGACGGGGATTGAACCCGCGCATGGTGGATTCACAATCCACTGCCTTGATCCACTTGGCTACATCCGCCCCTACCCCCGCACAGGTTTAAGTCTTTATCTACGATCAGATCTTTCTGAACTCCCCTATGACCGCTATCAAAGATAAGCTTTTTCCTATACTATAGATATAGAAAAAAAGTCTATTGATTGTTGTGTTTTGGAATTAGGGGAAACAAAGCTTCAACATATGAATATGCCTGGCAAAGCTTCAAACAAAGAGGTTGGGCTGTTCACTTTATTGATTTGACTTCACTTTACTTAAGATTAAAGATAGGGGCCGGGCGGGCAGTGAAAGGTTCATTTAGTAGACAGCGAGCGAGCAGCAAGCACCTACTCCTATCAAAATGAAAAGCAGCAAACGGAACTTGAAGAAGGGAGCTTCTATCAGAGAAAGCCATTGCGCGCTAGCCCCTTAGGGCGTTAAGCACCCCTAAACTACAAGCTTTCTTTGAAGCCCTTTTCTATTCTACAAATCTTTCTATAATATAAGAGAAGCTCTTCGAGCTTTCTTCGCATGCTTGAGCGCATCCCCTTTCTATTAGTAAGGTTGTCAAAAGGCTTTCCTTTAGTTCCTTCTTGCCTTTACTAAGATTAGAATCTAAATAGTTGGTTGGCCCTTCTTTCTCAAAGTCAACTTTCTCCCTTCTTGCTTTAGTTTTCAATAAGGGGCCGCCTTCCTTCAGTTGGCTTCACCCTATCTATTCATCTCTTTTTTCAAATGGATATTTAGGGATCTCTCTTGTTCATAGATCTTGAAAGCAGATCAATATCCATTTCTCAATAGATCTATCTATCGATAGAAAGATATAGATCTCTATATGGATCTATCTCCATATCTAACTAAATATGGAAGACCCAACACTTAAAGGGCGTAACCAACGGAAGGTTCTCACCCTGTCCCCGACATTGTTCTCCGACGATGTCCCCTGGGCGAAAGGAGCCACCATTTTCTTTCTTTCCTTCAATCGTTCCGATCAGGACAAGTGGGTTGGTTCCTTTCGTCCTCCTATCTACGCAATTCTCTGTCTTCGTTCGTGATCATGTTGGGCGAAAGGTAGTTGTAGAGGAGCGGCTGTAAAACGGCGATTCCCCCCTTTCCATTGAAGTAGGGAGGGCCTCCTTCCCCACCATTCCGGCCTATTATTGATAGGGATTTGACCGATGCTGAAGGTAGCTTGCTTACCAAGCCACCCACTTGAGAAGCTAGTGTCGCCAGAAAGAAGCGACGAGGAAGCGAAGCTGTCTACGAAGCTTTGCTTCTCCTCCTGTAGTCGTAATACTTGGCTCGTCGCTACTTTGATTCAAAAGGTAACCGACGGTTCCCGGCTTTCTCCGCTTTCCGCAACCGTAACCATTTGTCATTCCGATTACTTCATCCATAAACCTTTTTTTATTATTTCAAAATAGCGATAGGCTCTAAAAAAAAAGTAAAGGATAAGCTTCCATTCTAGAAGCGGTAGCTTCCCGCCTCCTTCGGTGAGAAGTTCCCTTCCCTTTTCTAAAATGCCTGATTGGTCTGCTCAGCAAACGTACAAAGTGGACCGCAGTTTTGCTGACCCTCTTCTTCCCATTCGGGTTGGGTTGACCCCAGAGGTAGAGTAAGAAAGAATGGAACCACTGGAAAGTCGTCTGCAGTTCACACTTGGGCAAAGACGACTGGACTTTGGAAGCGGAACACGAACCGATTTCCGCTATTCCGGGTTCTTATTGAGCGTAGCGAAATCAAGGTTTATGATAAAGTCAGCGAAGTTTCTATGGTGTTCTACCTTTGCGTAGTCTCGGTCCACAGTGGAAGGCTCCGCACCTGAGCCTCGTTAGACTCAGTAAGGTGTAAGTGAAGAGAATAGAAGAGATGAAGTCCGTCCCTTAGCCTAGTCTATATCCACAGCTGACGCAACTCCGTACCGACGCCTCACTACTACTTAATTAATTAACGGCTAAGCGATTTCATAACCTGAGCTTTCCTTAACCAGTTGACTTTACTTCGTAACCTCAACGTACTTTTTACTGTAGCATAGGCCTTCGCCACTTCAAACGGGCGCTTCGCCCCTTTTTTTTAATTAGAAAGAGCGGGGTCTTACTTATTCAGGGGGGATGAAAGAAAAATAAAGGGATCGGAGGGCTTTATGATCGGAGAAAGAGAAAGGGCGTGGTTGGTGTGTCACTGGGTCGGTGGGGGAACCCGTAGGAAGGGGGGGCGCCCCGCCGAATTCACATCAGAAATCGCCAACATGAACACAAACGAAATCTTTAATTACGTATAGAAACAAAACGAACCACTTCTATTCTCGGAGCTGAGGCTGCTAAAGAAGAATGGCTTTTTGGTCCCTTTCGTCCAGTGGTTAGGACATCGTCTTTTCATGTCGAAGACACGGGTTCGATTCCCGTAAGGGATAGGTACTCATTCCCGACCGCTTTCAGTTAGTGTTCATTGCTGAGTGATCGCTCGCTATCTGGCTGGAAAAGGTGGTCCGGAAGCTTCCTCTCTCCCAGCAAGCAAGACGAGATCACCACTTCTCTCAGTAATGGACTTCCTTTACTTCGTAACCTTAGCCTTAGATGTCCTTTCATAGATTCTCGAACCTCCGACAGACAGAATCTCCATGTATGTCTTCTTTCTCTCCTCCCCTCCCTAATACCTAATACATAGTTCCGTCTATGGAGCCTAAAGCTTCAACCATGGCATGGCAGTAAGCAGTAAGTTGGCCGAGTCTTTTCTCTCGCCCAGCCTTCGCCTTCTTCAGTGGCCAAGTTGAAGCCTTCAACGGTTCTTCGGCCTACCACCTTTCTTTTTCAAGATTGGGCTTCTTCAATTGAAGCTAATGCTATGCCCTTGTTCAAGAGAAAGCAAGGATGGTCGTAGATCATAGCATAGCTACCGGCTCAAACAAAAGAGATTAGCCTCTTGATCGATCGATTGATTGGATCGAAGTACGAAGGGGTTGATTGAAGTCTGAGATCAGCCCAAGACTAAGGCCGAGCAACTAGCTGCTGCAGGATTGGACGTCTATCTATCTCACCACACTCCCCTACTCCTATAAAGGCCGGCGGAAGGAATGCTCTGCTCATCTTTCTTACGGCTCGTTACCGCAGCGCTCGTTCACCCCTTCGGCTTCTTCCATTCAAAAAAAAAGGTAGTGTCTTTTTCCTATTCTTATTGGTAAATAGCGTCTTGAAGTGAAGCCAAGGCATTATTGAAGGAAAGAGATGGCGGGTCGGTCAATTGCATTAGGTAGGAGATGCAGGACCTGTCTTAACCGCAAGTGCATTCGCTATTCGATTCCATCCTCAATCCCAACAAATTTGGATTCCAAAGTTTTTATCTCTTCTTTACTTTTAAGTGACAAGGGGGTGACAAAGGGTATACTTTCTTCTCTATGTCGCCGTCTCATCAATGAGCGTAGATTAATAGATATGGCTTTTGTGCTTGTCAATCTGTATCCCATTCTTCAGGTATAGTTTTCTTTGATCACAGATCGACAGGTGATCCGTCCTTTCTCCCCCTTTCGTCATAAGGCGTGGTCTGACTCTGATAAAAACCATTCTTGTGTTTAGGTCCCTACTAAGCAGAATTCGTAAACTATGCAAAGGCTATTTGAATACTTTTAAAAAAGTTTATAGCAATAAAAGCAAAAACTATTCTCAACGCCCTTACGAGGTAGTGATGAGTTAACTACTCGTGTTGGCATGGAAGTCAGCCCGGTAAACTGATTCCATTCTGCTACTAGGGTTCAAAACCTTCCCCTTAGCTCTATAACTTTTCTTATCAAGAGATGCTAAAGCTATTTTTTTTATAGTTGGTATTTCTAAGTCGGAAGGAGGGCTTTGGGCAAAGAGCAACTCGAAAGTACTTGACTTCAGTCCCAGTACTGAAAGACGTGACTTCAGGGGAAGGAAAGACTTCGTTTACTTCCTGCAAATTGCTTATGTAAGAACTAGTAGAAAGAAAGGAATTTGGAAAAAAAATAAGGCAGCATTGATAGACCGTTGAATGAGAATGCTTGAATGGGAATCGTCTTAGCAACTGGCTGTAGACATGAGTAAAAGCCGCCGGGAGAGGAGAGAAAATTTTCATGAGAGAGGGACGAGCAAGTGACAGATTGGGAAAAAATAGGTAGGCCTTCTGACTCCACTTGCCTCTACTTTTCATGTCAAGCGTACAAGTGTAGTTTAGTGGGATTTACTTCTAAAGAACGGAATTCTTTTTTTTTCATCTCCCCTCGACGTCTTAACCTGATGAGCTCAGTTGATTGTTGAAGCAGTAGCTCTGGATCGAGAGCGGGATGCTTACCTTATTATTATGAATTATGAAAAGGAGAAAGGAAAGGGCTTTTTTTATTTGATTTTATAGATTAAGAGGTGAGTAAGGGGGGTTTGCTGGCTTGCTCGTGCAATCAACGAAAAAATGCCTTCGCCTTAGTAAGCTAGCTTTGTAAGCTAAGCAAGCCTGGTTCTCCGGGCACTACGGTAGGACGTGGATCGATCATGACGAGAATGGACTTCTCCGTAATCTAATGTAATAGAAGAGGCACAGTAGTCCAGTTCCCCGGGCTTTCTCCCTTCTCGACCAGACGAAGGAGATATGAATTCCATTCAGGCGGGTAAGGGCTTGGCTTGACCGTGTGTTCTCTCCTGGTTCGGTTGGGGGCGAAAACTTGAAAGTTCATTATTCAGTGGTGGGGTGTTCATAGAAAAGAAGGCGTCGCCCAAGGAGTGGCAGATCTGGATAGAGTCTCGCTCATAGAGGAAGAGTACGCGCGCTAGCGCGCTACGGCTTACGCAGTTGATCGGATCAGATAGCCCTTCGGGGCAACCAACCAAACCCGGCACATCAAATTCCATTCCGATCAACAACTTGGAGGTATGGCTGAGTGGCTTAAGGCATTGGTTTGCTAAATCGACATACAAGAAAATTGTATCATGGGTTCGAATCCCATTTCCTCCGGAACGGAAATGAAACGGGCGGGCGAAATTACGTGAGAGAAAGAACCTCTTGGTGGAGTCCCCCTCCGGAGAGAATAGCACTACTTAGTGAGACGAAGCGGAGAGCCCGTTGCGCCTTGTTTTTATTTGACCGGCCTATCTTCTTTCTATAAGCAAGCTCCTGTAGGCCGTCCAGTCCCCTTAGGTTTTCGGTTCTTGAGCATGTTGGGGGATTAGGCTTTTCAAGAGCTGCTCGAAAGCTTGACGAACAAGCGAAAAAAGCCTATCTATTTTCTTAGTAAAGGGCTTTTTCCCTTACGGTAAGGTAGGGCGCTATTCGATGAAGAAAACAGACTTTAGGAAAGTGGTTTAGGTAGCTCAGCTGGTTAGAGCAAAGGACTGAAAATCCTTGTGTCAGTGGTTCGAATCCACTTCTAAGCGGGCGAAGGGTCCAAAGGACACGTAGCCGGATTTGGAAATTCAAGTGAAAGAGTAAGCCAAAAAATGTGAGCGTTCCTGCACTATACGGCTTTTTGGCGTCGCCCTATCTTGCTGGAGGCAGATTTTCTAAAAAAAAGCGGTTGATTACTCGGATTGGTTCTCGCATCCCTGTGCCCAAAAGGATGGGCGAGTTCGGTTTGAGTGTTCATCGATCGGGTGGATCTATATGCTCCGGGGTGGTGAGACGAGGTGTAGCGCAGTCTGGTCAGCGCATCTGTTTTGGGTACAGAGGGCCATAGGTTCGAATCCTGTCACCTTGATGTGATGGGCTGAAGTGCACAGCCCTGCAGCCTATGAAGGCAGGCGAAAAAAACGCACATTTGTCGTGAACTGAACGGTAAAACATGAACATCTTTATTTCTATACTTCTTTCTTTACTCGGTAGGGCTCTCGGTGCTTTTGTAGCAATTTCATTTGGACGTTTTCTAGAATCAGAAGGAAAAAGTCCTTTGATCACTGGGATCAATCTCCTAGTTTTTGCTCTACTGATTCTAGGGTTAATCCTTCTCTTTCTAGTCAGCAAATAGGGGAAAGCACAGGCCTATCCACCGATTTTTTCGAAGGGAGCGCACACCGAGTTAGATATAGCCAGTGAGCTGGCAGAGTCCCAATCAACTAGGGACCCTAATGCTGAACATAAATAAGAAGACAAAGTCTTCCATTGAATGGCAGGTTTACAAACCTGGGCTCAGACGGAACTCAGGAGAGGATTTAGCCTCCTGGTGGACTACAAGTTGAAGAGTTCATAATGGTGAGAAAAAGAAGGACTCGAAGCCTAACCCGGGCAAGACGACAAAGCTAAATTCCGGTTTTGCGGAGGGCCAAAAAAGGAAAAGCAACACCTGAACAGCTCGCTCAATGCGCGTTAGATGCTCTTCTATCGCCCTTCTAGAGCATTTTAGAGTTTATCGCAAAAGGCCTCCACACAAGAAGGCGACCGATTCGAACGACGCCGATAGAGGGGAGGCCGACTAAAGCGAGAAAAAAGGCCACTAAGATATTTTATATGGATAAAAGAATAAATGCATATAAGATTAAACGGATTTTTAGGGATAAATAATAGGGCAGGCAGGGGAGAAAGCTTCGAAAGTATAGCGTGGAAAAGCAGACTAAGTAGCTAAGGAAGTATCCGACTCCTAGGTAGATCAGATGGAGAAGGTGCATCGGTTAACGAAGTGGGTTGGGTGATGGTGGTGATTTGAGCAAAGGAATGAAATTCGGTATCTACTCTAGATATGATCTTTCCCATACGCAATCCTTTGTATAGACGTTGTGGTGGGCGGACACTAAGATGGAATAGACCCGCTTAACTTAACATATCCAGTTTTATACCGATGCGATAGCCTTCCCTTCCCTACCTCCTTAGCTCGAGGAATTACTAATTGAAATGCCAACCGTTGTCCTTCATTCAGGCTAACTAACTCAACTTAGATGCCAAAACTCTTCTTTCCTCAGTCACTGCGGCTACCTTTCCTGTTTATAGAAGAAGTTTCATCACAGGGGCACGAAGCTCTTTAAACGGCTGAATTCCCCGTCCGTCGCGACGTTGAAACCCGGGAACCTGTGTCGGCTGCTTGCTTGGGCTGGCTCTGCTTTCTGGAATATGATATTCCCGTGGCTGGTATACGGCTTTCCACCTGATGACGACCATGATCAACCATAGGCTCTCTCTCTCTGACAGGCAGGCCATGAAAAGATGCTATTCGAGATCGTGAAGACGAGCACTCTCATCGAAGGAGAGCAGCCGGTCTCCATCTTCATCACTTCGAGCTCGCACAATGGTGCGTAGCTTGCTTACTCGATAGATAGAGTAAGGAAGAACTTTCTTATGTTGGAGAGGGTTGAATATGTTATCGACCTACTGATAAGGTAAGGCAGCTTACCTGTAGGCATTGGAAAACTCAAAAATACGACGCAAGACGATTCCACTACTGTGAGTAGCTAACTGCTTCCTTCTCCTTCTTCACCCCGTATCCGTACGTAAATGGGGCTTGCCGGAAGGACACCAGCCCAACCAATGGGACTGAATATGCCCTAAGGGCAATGTGAGGCCGATCGATGGAAATTCGTAGTATGCTCCCCACCCGATTGGCCTTGTGTTCAGTATCATCATCTTTCCTTAGGGTGATCTGATGTCTATTGACCTAAAAAGCGAGCAGAGGAAACTAGATGTTGAGATGCGAAAGCCTTCTCTTGATAGCGGAATACAATTTTGCTACTTTCTCACTATTTGAACTTTAAGGTTAAGTTAGTGTTCAATGAGCCAATACTCACTAAGAAAGTGCCTTACTTAAAGGCTTGACGAAAGCGGTTTAAGGAGAGCGCTTCGTATTACATCAGTCTTGCCCCTGGGCTCCGGTGGTTACCTCAATGGTTGTTCATCCCCCGTTAGGGATTCCTCAAGACAGGTGCCACATTCATGGAGGACGAAACATTAGGGGATTGAGGTATAAGTATAAGCACGGAGGGATCTAGAAAATGGAGTATTCTAGTTGGAGCTCCTAACTACCGTGCAATTAAAATCTCGGCACTCCAATGAATACAATAGCTACGAGCTGCGCGCTCTTGCACGATCTATCACAAGTACACGAGTTCCACGAGTACATGATTAAAGATATGCACGAACAGAAGTAGCTGCTTAGGTTGCATATATAATAATATAATATGAAAAGAATCAACAGCTATGGATATTGAATCCGCTGTTCTCGAATCCGCCTAAAAAGCTGGGTAAGCCAAGGGGGGGACTTTTAACTGTTAAGGGGCTAGCGCTGTCATATTGATGAAAATCGGATTCATGCACCAGTAGCAGGCACGTATGGATATGGATGGCAGGTATCAGTACAGGAACCATCGAATGCAGAAGACGATATGCGGCATCAAAGGGATTTTCCTAGAAGCCTTCTTTTTGGTCCCTGAAAAGCATTTTCTAAAGGAAGTAGAAGTGACATCTTTTCTTTTATGTCGGCGTAAGCGGTCCTTTTCTGACAGAATCCCCTGCTTGGATGGAATAGAAAGAATCTCATAGGATGCCATAGAAGGAGGAGCTAATGGCATTTAAAGAAGAAGGGGTGGAAGTGACTGAGAGCTTGAGAATCTAGCTATTGCGAAACCTCTCTATGCATAGGGGAATGGGTATACACACCTAAGAAGTGAACCTCGGAAAGACGGAAATCGCCGCTTGGGTTTGTCCAACCAAGAAAATGCACTATTCACTTCCCCTCATTGGCTGGATCTTCGATCTGCTTTAGTATCAAGGGGATTCTCTTTCTATTCCTATATATATATAGGTCCGTGCCACGATATCGTTTTGATCAATTAATGGGACTTGGAAAGTGTTTTTGCCTCTATCATTAGCTCAGATAGTCTCCCCCTTGATACTGTTTTAGTCACCTTCAATGGCTCCAAACAAGGAGTCTCGATCAAAACAGGAAATTGCACCATTGAGGCGAAAAGAATGCTTTGCATGAACATTGAGATGCCCAACATAGGAACGAGGGGAAGAATCCACGGACAAATCTCTCTTCTTATAGGAAAGTCCGCTCAGTGGTAGCACCATATAACCAAGGTAGGAATACTGGGGATTTTACCCTCAGAAATGATAGGTCGACTGCATGAATGAGTCGACATGGCAAGCATAACTCTTAAGCTTAGTAAAGAACCTTTGGTACGTGGCCCTCTCAGGTTCGTTTCATAGGAGGTGTAAGGCAGAAGGAAGTTCATAGGTACTAGTTCTATTGGCCGGAGAATAACGAGATGGCAAGAGCCGGATCTCCTTATTCTTTAGAGGCGGGAAGGTGCTCAGCTACTCGACTCAGAAGGGAGAGAGTAGCTGCTTTTCTTCGAAGTTAGGGTAAGGGTATCGACAGATCGCAGAAAGGGAATCGGGATCAGGTTTAATGGGATTCTCGGATCGGCTTCTTCTCGCAGAGGATGTTCCGGTCAGAGGATGAGACTCTGGTAGGGAAAAGGCGGCAGAGATGGCTTTACGGGCCAGAGGAGATGGCATCAAGCCGAGCACAGATCTGGGCTTAAGGCAAGGCGTGACAGAAACCATTCAATGGAAGGATCGGAGTGGAGTGCGTCAAATGATAACTTTATTGCATTGGCCGATGTAGTTGCCGAAAACAGCTTCTTATGAGCACTAGGGATAGCTCATAAGAAGCCTACGGAGCGGTTGCGTTGCAATAGCAATAGTTGTATTCTTGTGATTTACCTGAGGCAGCGGGGTCGTCACGAGCATGACCTTCAGATATTCAATTCCTTAATTCAACTTCTTCTATCTACTGCCTTGCTCCACGGGGGGAATTGGTGCTGACTGGTTTCAACATAGAGGGCAAGGTCAACATTTCCCGTTTTCGACATCTCGCTCCTAGGGAAAAGCTCTTCATTGGTTTTCCAGGTCAGGTCAAATATTCTCGATTTCAAGTCCTGTAATGAAGGAAGGTGCTTCAAATTAGTCTTTCTAGTTGCTATATTCCCGTCTAGTGACTCAATGAAGGAATTCATTGATGACCAATCTCATGAGAAATGAAAAAAGTCTTTATGATCTTCCTGATCAAAGGGCTTTTAGCGTTTGATCACATCCTCCTATACATACAAGATTAGGCTAGGGGTCAGCCCAAAACCACAATAGCAATCGCGCACCTAAACGAAAGAATTGGTCTTAGGAGGATGTGATCAAACGCTAAAAGCCCTTTGATCAGGAAGATCATAAAGACTTTTTTCATTTCTCATGAGATTGGTCATCAATGAATTCCTTCATTGAGTCACTAGACGGGAATATAGCAACTAGAAAGACTAATTTGAAGCACCTTCCTTCATTACAGGACTTGAAATCGAGAATATTTGACCTGACCTGGAAAACCAATGAAGAGCTTTTCCCTAGGAGCGAGATGTCGAAAACGGGAAATGTTGACCTTGCCCTCTATGTTGAAACCAGTCAGCACCAATTCCCCCCGTGGAGCAAGGCAGTAGATAGAAGAAGTTGAATTAAGGAATTGAATATCTGAAGGTCATGCTCGTGACGACCCCGCTGCCTCAGGTAAATCACAAGAATACAACTATTGCTATTGCAACGCAACCGCTCCGTAGGCTTCTTATGAGCTATCCCTAGTGCTCATAAGAAGCTGTTTTCGGCAACTACATCGGCCAATGCAATAAAGTTATCATTTGACGCACTCCACTCCGATCCTTCCATTGAATGGTTTCTGTCACGCCTTGCCTTAAGCCCAGATCTGTGCTCGGCTTGATGCCATCTCCTCTGGTTTTTTTTATTTATGCCTTGCGTTTGCAACTGCAAAATGTGTGCATTAGTCTTTTTTCGGTGTGTGAAGTTCATCTATCGAGATTCTACTTGCAGATGCTCTTGCGCCATTGCAGCACCAAACAAGAATTTGTAAAGCAGCGCCTAGTTGCTTCGACTATTGCGTTGAGGAAGGGTCCTACTTTGGTCTTGATTTGTCACAGACAGTATCTTCAGCTCTAGGGTGATATGCCCCTTTCCCTATACGGAATGGAGCCACTGGTGCTGTGATTCTGAGACAGGAGATTCTCGTCTCTTTCTTAGTGTCCATTTCATCGCTTTAACCTCTCAATGCAATCTAAGAGGGATACCGTCTCAGTCGACCTTCTTTCGTTCTCTTAGATCAATCCTTTGATTGTCCCACCACTGAATATATGATTTCTTGCTCTTCTTAAAAACCCCCTGTGGCTACTGAGCTTTAGTTCTTCTGTTTGAGTTCTTCTTTAATTTCATATCCATTAAGATTCATTCTCTGAGGGCGTCGTGCTTCCCCGGACTTCTAAGTCTGCTAAGAGGGACTAAGAGTTAGGAGTCTTTCCTGCTTAACGAATCGAATCCTTGCCCAATGCCCGGAAATAGGGGCTTTTTGCCGCTTTTATCGCTGCGGATAGGTGCAGTTACTATTTCCTACTTGCTTGATAGTTCCTATTCCCTACTTCTTAGACGTGGGTGTGGAGCACCCATGAACCACCTACTCTTCGCTTACCCGATCGAAAAGGGATACTCAAAACAGCAGCACATTACTCAAAACAACGGAAAATACTCTTTACGGGCGAATTCCTTTAATGATCGCAGGGAAGACGCAAGAGCAGATCCCTATCTTCAACCCTGAGGGAAGCAAAACAACAACACTAATAAGGCTTAGTCTTAGTACATTTTATTTCTAATGCATTCCACTTGAACATGAGAATCCTCTGGGTTTAGTAGTCAGAATGAATACAAGTACTGCTTATTTTTATTTTATTTTTTCTACTAACAAGGTGAATAGATACTATAGAATACATGAGTAGATAGCAATCTAAAAGTCCAAGATGATTCCTTTCCTTGATGTGCACTAGCTATTGATTTGATTAGTTTTCATAGTGAAAGACTCAAATAGCATTTAATGACTCTATCTACACTTCCTCTCGAAATCCTAAGACGTATCATTCACATCAAGTTTCTGAGAAAGATAGAATAGCAAGATCCATAGAAAGAAATACGCATGCTGATTCCATTGTTGATTATCTCATATATCCCTACTTGATAATATAAAGACCTTAAGACAGAGCATAGACTTTTCTTATAGTCCTAGATTCGAAATCGAACCTTTAAAGCATATACAAGGCCCTTGAGCGATCATAGCGATCATTCATTCCTTTGTATTCTCTACTACGTGGATTGGTATAGCCTTTGGAAAATAATCTAGTCTCACTTAGTACTAAGAGGTAGTGACTTGACTAGAACTGCACTTAGCCCCTATCGTATACACTGGCGCACTACATAGAAGAAGTAGTCTTAGTTCATGGCTCCTCTAGATGATAGCTATAACTCCTGATGGCTTGAATGAAAGGGCCTATGACTCCAAGTGTGACCAGGAAGCTTATGAGGTACTGGTACTAGGATGGATTTATACTCTTACGTTATAGGAATGATCTCGATATAATGATAGTAGCACGACTGATCTTTATGTTTCAAGGCTGCTCTCTCTTCGCTTTGGTTAAATATAGAAGCAAATCATATACCCAAAAAAAAGATATGCATAACCTTAGCCTTTAGCCTTTCTTTCTCTAGGACTGACCTAGAGTGCGAATAAATAAAGAAGTGCCAAAGGTTCAAGGTATATATGGAGACAGGTGCATGTGTTAACTGATAAGAAGATCTTTCTCTTTCACTTCCTATTCTAATTCTAAGTTTGTCCAATCTCATTTCAAAGCGAAGACCTATAGAGAAGGAGTTAGAACAAGGAAGACTCTAATATTTATATATTTTTACCCTATTCGATTATGGGTTGATCTAGCTTTCACCTTTCTTGAAATCGAAGGAAGCCCTTGAACGTTCGAGAAGAAAAAGTAATGGCCTCTATTGAGTGAGTGTACCTATTCTCTATCCTATTGTATGGATAGTCCTTTCTCACTAAAAGACTAAGGATGGGGACTCTTCACTGATTGGTGAGTATAAACCTGTCTACCTACACCTACCTACTTGACATGAACAACTGGAAGCTAGCGACTTTGACTCTGGGGTAAGAATCTCATGACCTAAGACACACTTTCACAACCTAGATTTCAGTGCTATATCTCTTGTCTTTACTTTAGAAAAAGATCCAAGAATTGAAGAAGTAGTATCCCCTCTCATGTGAAAAAAAGCATTTACGAGACTATGTGACTTTGAAAACGAAAACTCTTGAGTAGTAACCAAAGCTTCTTCCCATGCCTTCTTATTTCTTATATGGACTTTCCATAGGATCCCTTATTATCATAAGTTGTATTCCGAACCTCTCTGTCTAAAGGTCTTACAATGGGATTCCTCTAAACCTCAAAAACCACTTTATTAAGGATTGGAAATGAATCTGGAAATTTCCATAAGCTAATTCTGAACTAGACATTGAACAAAATACAAAATGAAATGAAAAGTGCTAGACTAAGCTAGAGGTAGAAATCTCATTCAATAAGTCTATCTCAGCGGAGAAAAGCATGGTTGGACAGGGGAGTGATACTACAAAGGCTACACTCGATTGTGTAAATCTCCTACAATGTCTTACTTTCAGCTTAGAGAGTGCTATTAAACAAAGGGCATTGGGACAGTCTCTGGAAGCTTAAGTTAAGACCCTGACTCTCTGACCAGAGAAGAATTGAGAGCTACAGTAATCCCTAGGATTCTATATACAAGAATCGAATCCAAAAAAGGAAGTTTACTTACTAATGTGTTAACATTTGGAAGAGAAACCGAAAAGTAAGAGATCCCAATTCGATAGCCTAGTAGGAAGCCAAAAGTCTAGCGTCTAACAAGTTACCTCTCATTCAAAGAATTGATACTGAACTTCTATTCAGGCAATATCGGTTCTATTCTCTCTCTCACTCTAGTAAGAAAAAATGACTTCTCTCTTCTCTTTCTCGGGCTTCCATTTATATTGAAAAGTTCCTGAGTGTCCGTGTAGACTCTTTCATGGAAGTAATATTAGAAGAAAAAGCCAAAGACTGGAAGCATCTTCTAATCGTTTTTTAATCAACCATTCTCGAATGAGAAGGACCCATCTTATCTTACTTGGACGATCCAGCGAAATAGAACTAACCAACATACTTAAGCCTTTTTACTACTCATCAGAAGAGTAAGATTCTTACCACACCATCTTAAAAAGAGTCTGCGAAACTAGGTGTCTCTTCTTCTTCCTTTGTAGCTTTTACAGAGAACTGTTATAGACTCTTGAAAAGAAGATATCCTTATTACTTAGTCAAAAAGGACAATGCGTACGACTGAGCCTAATTCGGTGATGCTCAACCGGACAAGATTGTCCGTACATCAAAACAATGCTTTTTCCAACTAGGCCAGTAATGACATCAAAAAGGTGTCTGAGATTTTTCCCTTCGAGTTTTTATAGTTCCCCTTGGAACTTTTTTTTAAAAAAGTAAAAAATAGACTCCCATTTTATCAAATTATGCCTCATGTTCATACACTTTCATGAGGTAGGCGTCTAGAAAAAAAAAGGGTACTTGGACGACACACATAGCTTATAGCTTATCTATCTACTTTGTCTCCACGAGACAATAGAAGCTAAGCTCTTTTTAATGTGATTAATGTGAAGAAATCTTATCTTATGACTCGTATTCCACCCTAAGACGATTGGTTCCAAAAACAAGATGTTTTAGATCATGGTCTTGAAATGGATTCCTAATCCTAAAGCCCCTAGAATAGTATAATCAGAATATACGCAAGGTTATTGACCAAACCCCATTTCTTTTTATTTCTGTGTCAATTCCATTTCTGGCTATGATTGTCTTGCATGAATTAGGATTCGATGGTCACCAAGGGGAAAATAATTTCGTAAATACGTATATATATATATATATATCAGCCGAAAACTCATAAACTCACTTAGCACAAGCCAATGGACCCTCATTGGCATGCTTGATATTATTATATAATAAATACAATATATATAATGAATTTGAGTTCAGTAAATTTGAGAACGCTTTATCTTGCCTTCTTGCATATTGGTATTGGTTGGAATCGTAGCGTAGCTTAGTGGTATGGTATCTTTGATCATATTCTACTTCTTTTTCTTTACAAATAGATTTTTAGACTAGTTTTTTTGGCACTCAAGACGTAGCATCGAGGAGCATTAGTCCGAAAACGACTAGCTAAATCTGTGGTCTCGTATGATAATGGATAATGAAGAAATTGTGAAGAACTCTTTGAAATCAAAGTCAAAGGTAGTGGGAATTCGTTTTTGGGATTGTTTCTCGTTGATTTCTTCAGGCGCAACGATAGCCCTCTGGGAATTCCTGACTCATACATGTGGTTCAGTATCGTTTATCGCCTTTCTTCCGGTCGGTTTTTTATTTGAAAATTGAAAATGCATCCTACAGTTCGGACGACATCTTCGGTTTTTAGAGACTTCTAAGAAATATTGAGTAAGAAATTTTGAGGGACCTGTGACGGGGAACAATCGGCCCCTTGAACACTGGAAATTTTTTCTTCCGAATCAGAAATATATATGATATTTCAAATCAATGAAATAATTATTTCTCAGACCATGTCATTCAACACCTTGTCTTCCTTCCTTGAAATCGCGGAGGGCTAGGAATTCGTAAAACTGCACTTCAAAGACGGATCTTTTCTCTTTTTAAGGCAAGGCTAAGGCATTTTGTGCCTTTCTTTCTATTCTAAGAGTTGGGAGCGAAGGAACTGACGGGCTTCCCGGTTCTGCCTTGCCTTTTTCTTCCCCTGTTTCCTTTCTTTTTTCTGGAATTGATCCAGTTGCTTCTCCGGTCTTGGTGGGTTAGGTTAGTATGGGAATTCTCTTTCCTTTCTATTTCAGAAATAACTCCGAGTGAAGAAGAAGAAGCTGTTACAGAAGCCGAAGCTAGTTTTCTTTTAGCATTAGCAGAATAAAATAAGCCCAGACAGTCTTTGCTGTTGTCAGGTTTGAGGAAGCAGCGATTGGCGATGAAAAGGCCCAGCTCTGACTTGACCCGGAGTTCAGTGAGCCAGTGAAGGCACCCGATGCAATGGGTTAGAATCAGTTCTTTATCGCGCCCCTTAGGCTATCGAAGTGACTTCCGTCTAGCCGTTTTTTCCAGATACGGGTTGGCTATCACTAATACACAATCAAAGGATCTACTTTTCAAAGAAGTACATAGAAAATCTACTTTAAGTGCGAAGATCACTCCTAAATGGAGCCTTTCCTTTTTATTTTATACGATAAACTAAAGAAAGCATTTATATAATATTATATACGATACCGCCAAATGAAAATGACTTCCTGAGTCTTGCGCACGGGGAGGGGGAGCAGTGTCCGCCCTTCGGAACAACAATAAGTCGACACTGTTTATTGCGTAATAGAAAGAGACAGAGATTCTACGATCTACAAAGAAGTGGTTTAGTCTACGAGTCTGTGGTGGGGGAATCGGTGCTCGCACCTAACAAGAAAAGCTTTTATCGGCCCCTATAGTATATACCGGAGGTGAATTGGAGCGATAGCGAAACCCTTCTTAATATGGTCGATAGCCCTTTCTTTCGAGCTGAGATTGAGAGACGGGGGGCGAATGGGACAAATGAACATAACTTGACCTCATCTCATAAGCACAGAAAAGCCACATTATTACTATTATTACTCTTTGTTCAACCTATCACCAGCCCCTTGCCCTAGAAAGGAAGCCTTTATTTTATATCATATATATGATTGTCCTAACAGGCTGTATGCAATCATATGTGCCCAGAGCTCATGGTCCATCAGAGGTAAAGGGGCCATTGAAAGAACGAGTGGCTAGTTCGTTCGGTATCTTTCTGCATTGGAATTCCGACATCCTCATCTTGTGGGCTAATCCCGAAATGAACAGCATTTTCTTGCTATCTGAATTCTTCGCCTTTATGCGACATTATGAAATGGTCTCTACCAATCTTACCCGGATGAGCTATTTCAATTTAACTAGAAAGTTTTGAAGGGAATTGCCTTCATTAAGGAAGCGAACAAGCATCGATCTATTTAAGGAAGGGAATCGCTACTTCGGATGCAAGCAAGGAAGCACTAACCTATACCTATACGACTACTATTCTTATTGATATTGATCAATGTGGGCTAAGGACGTTGATACCGCTCCGTGGGCTTTTCGTCTTTGAAAAGTATTCGCGAAAGCTCGCTCGACTTAATATGTCCAATCATCAGTCTCAAGTACGTCTGCTTCACTAGGCTCTGACACCGGTACCTGTGCAATAAGATCTTCACTCGTCGGAACCGTTGATGCAACTCTCTTTGAGTCTGATGCCACAGGACAGGAGCTGCTCTTTCATTCCTTCTTTCAGAGTGAGCTGAAAATTCTTACCCAGGTAATGACATATGTGAAGCTGGCCAAGAAGCAGGATAAACAAGATGAGTAGCTAAGGGAGCTGGTGGGGAGGGCCCAGACATATTTTAAGCTGAGGTAGAGGGAAATAACTTTCAAACTTACCCCGCCCAAGGATTAGAACCGGGTTCGCCCACTGCAGATCTAGATAAAGCTTTTTGACTTCCTGCCCTCTGTTCAGGATCGGGAGATGGAACTGAGTCCTTTCCTTAGCCCTCTAAAAACTCATTTCTTTATACAGAAGGAAAGTGTCATCCTATCCTAATTCAAAGGGAATTTATGGAGGTGGAGTGAATGCGTCTTGTAAAAGGAGTGGATATAATGGTAATGGTCGTCTTTCTCCCATCTATTCTAATTGTCTTTCTGGAATAGGCCTAATCGCTTTCTATGAAGAAAGGCTACCAATATGGAAATAAATTCTTTGAAAGATCTAGAGCGGAAGATCGACCTCTTTTGAGAAGAAAGTTTAGGGTTAGCCTCGCCCACTTTAAAGACTAGGTACCCGTAGACTAGTGTAGCCTACTCATTGTCAGAGCAAGCCTTCCCTATGCAATGGTGCTTTCTAGTTCGTATCTGCACCTACATTAGTTTTGTTTTCTAATTTCCCCTATTTTTTTATCATAGTAATCAATAACCATATCATACCGAGCCAGCTAAGCGGGAAAAGGGGGGCGAAATCTAACTCAGGAATGAACCAAGAAGGGCATATCTTCCTGAAAAAAATGCTACTCTGAATGTTGATCTTCTGACCACGAAACTGAGCAATAAGTCCATCCGATCCGATAGTGGGTGGTGTATTTGGAGATCAAAAAGTTCTGTTTTTATGGGCAGAGGTATAGCTCAAAAGGGGAAGTCTTTCGCTGTGACTAAGGATAGACAGGACTCTCGGTTCGTCTGAGCCTGAGTTGAAGACTTCGGATCCAGCATCTGCTTCAGTTAATTAGGTGAAAATGTGCCTTAAATGGTGTTTTGATCCTAATCCTAACTAGTCATCATCCGAAGTTGAGGCATTCAAGAACTTTCTGATGGAAATTAAAAGAAATTTTTGTACTTTACCCACATCATCTGAGATGAAGTAATTTCCTACTTAAGATTCAGATGCCTATGTTGCTGCTGATGTGGAGAAATTGGTACAAGCCTACTCGTGATGTTCCTTGCCTCTTTCGCTATAGGAAGTGCTTTCAGCAAAGGGGGGGATTCCATGGCAATAGCAGCGGAGGTAAAAAGCCTTTCCGAATTATCGCTTCTCATCCTCATCCACGGCTCTACGCCGTGTATTAGTCCGCATCCAGCAAAGACAATGCTCACTCCAGGGAGTCTCATCTGGTGCAACTCCATTTGCTAAAATAGTCGGGTCTTAGGATGACTCGAGTAGACTCTTAATATGGTACTACCTCGAACCCACTCTTGCTCTCTTATCTTGACTAGCTCCAAGTATTCCGCTCTTGTGCTCCTTGGCTCCTTCTAGAAAGGCTTATAAACTGCCCTTAAATGCTCTTCTTAGGCACTTTCTTATGTTACGGGGATAGTGGGAGGTAGCGAAGATTCCCCCATTGATTTTTTCAGGTAATAGGAAAAAAAGCCTTTCTTTTCAAGACTTTCAGTGCCTCCACTCAGAATGCCTTACGGGACAGGAACAAGTTGGCTTAATCGCTACACATACTTTTAGGGGTTCCTGCATCGACCTTTTATGGATGAAGTGAACCAGCTCATTCCATTTCATTTCTAAGTAAGAAGAAAGGGCATAGACAGAATGAGACTCATCAGGAAGAACTGGATTGGATAAAGCATCCGAGTTCGCGGATTCATCTGTTGTGTTGAAGCATACCCGGAAGCCACAGCCGAAGAATATGAATAGTTGATGGTTGGTAAGTCTAGAACAGATTCATCAACAGAGTAGGAACCCATCGTCCCTTGTTCTGGACCTGACCGGTGCCCTAATCCGTCTTTTTAAGGATATCGAGAGAGCCTTCTCTTCATCCTATGGGTATGGTCTCTGTGAAGGTCTTTAATGGCTCTTCTAGCCAGTTTCCAGCAAGGGAGGGCTAGCCGCCTATAAGGACAGTATAGACGAGCAGAAGTTCGCAAGGCAGTTTCAGTGTTGTACGGAAATGTGAGAGTTCTTTGGCCTATTACAAATTTGACACGGAATCAATGAGAAAATCCCCAAAGCAAAGCCAAGCAAGGACAAGGGCTCCAAAGAACCAAGAAGCCTATCTAGCCCTATGAAGTAGAGCCTGTAGCGCTTTTACCCGCAGAACTCAAACCTATCCTAGGGTTGAAGCTATTTCAATCGGTTTCAAGTTTTATCGACAACAATAACAATAGAGTGAAAATCTGACTTCATATCTGCATTTAGATGCCTAACTTTTTACCCGGCATTAGGGGTTCTTCAAAACAGACTTGCGACTTCACTGACTGTCACTGAGATTGCAAGTTCGTGACTAACTACGAGTTAGGATTCAAGCTCGACTATAAAGGAGAGTACAGAACGTACTGCTTGTTAGTAGCTACCACCGGGATCCGCTTTTCCCTCACTCCCACTTAAAAGAAAAAAGAATGAGCGCTTCTAAAAGCTAACGAGATGATTCTGGTTAAACCGGGCATTCCTCAGAGCAAGGAAAGATCTTTCAAAAAGAGAATCAAGAGAAAGCGCTACAACCGATGTAAGTAAGATCCGCTACAACTAGAAGTCGATCTGGTACCTTCCTCCGGGTACTCCACAACTAGAGTCATCTCCCTTTCTCCTTTTAGCTTTAGTCGGTCGAGTAGCTTATTCGAACGTTGTGAACTCATTCCTGCCTTTGCAATACCAGCGCATCTTGTGCCACAGAATCGGTTGTGCTCTGCCTCTTCCCCTCTATCAGAAGATTGCCTTGTGTGGAAGGTTGACTCTTCATTTCAGTCAATGGGAGGAATTCCCTTATCTAAGGTTCTTTGTATGGCACTCTAAACTCTCTTTCTTACGCGAGACAGAAAGTGTAACTACCGAAGCTCTTTCAACTTGTCCTGTCTTTATTCGTCTTGGGCAGTTTTCATCTTCTCACACTTGGTGTGGATGGCAGCTGATCAAGTTCGGCCCTCTTCTACACCATTCCAGGATAAATCCTTGGTGATGATGTCGTTATTGCAGATGAAGAGGTTGCTTTAAAATCTCGATCGCTACTTAGTGAGTCGAAATCATTAATCTCTCATCGCGGAGCAGTAGAGTTTGCTAAGCGCTTTTGCGTCAAGGGTGGACGCGTGGATTTATCTGCCATGTCTGCTCGTTGTTTGCTTGCTTACCATCATCCATATGGTCTGATGGCTATATGTAAATATCCATTCATTACGAAGGTTCTCTACCAAGGATAGGTGGTGGAGGTTATAGGGTCCTTGCTTGCCAAACTCAGTCATACAAGATCTCAGTAAAAAACCGGCTTCCGGGATTACACCACTAGTCACCTCGGACGAAAGATAGGCCGTGTCTAATCGGGCTGAAAAGGATTTCAAATAGGCTTCATCGAGAAGAATTAGCCCCGGAGGATGTCGCCTGTTCACAGGAGTAAGGTAAGTTACCGCATAAAAACAACTACAAAGGTAATCGAAAGAGCTTACCTGAGGATCGCCGATGGGGGCTTCCAGAGAAGAGATGCCTTGAAAAGTCCCTGAAGAAGGCGCTATACTATCATTTCAAGTCCAGACGCCACAGACGACGAAAGACCAAGACCCCTCGAGGTGTCTGCGAACAAAACTGGGGTCGTAGAGTGGAAGTGGAATAGAGTAAGTTTTGATAGTCGAACAAATCCACCGAGGCAAGCCTGACAGGGGAAGGCCAGCCCCAGTTTCAAAGCCAAGTTTCTATTAAGGAATCAGCACGGGCATCAGACTCAACGGGGGACTTTTGACTCACAGTTGTCATATTAGTTATAAAAATTCCCATACGGAAAATTCCTGATGACTCATTTCCATCAAGCTCTGCAAGAAAGAAGGAAGGAATCGATGAGAGCGAAAGCGAGCAGTAAGGAATTTACAGGGACTTATGCTTTTCCCGGGGTATCTCCTGATCTTGCTTACCCAGCCGACTCTTTTCTACCTTTCTTGGGAGTTGGCGGAGTTGACCCTCTTTCTTATTTCGATGTGGAACTAATGGCTATCAAGTCTTTGGCGAGGGGAAAGAGTGAAGGTAGACCATCGGAAGGAAGTATCTCGACTGAAAGTAGAGGAACGAAATCAAGACCAGAGGCCGGACCGGAACTCACAGCAAAAAGTATGTCACCGCTAAGCATAGCTACCAATGCAACCCAGTTTGTCTTATAATACGATGATAGTAGCAAGCAAGCAAGTCCTTTCTTTATTTCTTTATATACACAATTCTCAGTCCAGTCGAATGCCAGCCAAGCTAGGTAAAAAGGGCTTGTCTTCGGTCTGTCAATCAACTTCCTGCTCTCAGTTAGTCCAGGCCAAGGGTAAAGCAAACAGTGCAAAGGGCAATCTCGCAAGCTTCAGCTTTACAGTATAGTTCTTCGCTCGGTATGCTTTCTTCCTATTCTTTTGCAAGTCTTTCTATATGGTTACACTCAGGGCATTCCATTGATAGACTCGGGTTCGTTCTGAAGAGGTGGACAGACAAGGACTTGACTCATTGCCATCGGTGAAATGAATCAATTTTCATCTATCTGTCTTTCTTGGTTCAACTCGGGAAATGTTTTGAATTCATGTTGTCAGTCTCAACTGGAGTATACCCTCTCCATTGGGTTCGTAGTGTTCACGTGATCGAAATGCATTGGATGTCTGCCCGGGCAATTCAAAGATTTCATAAATAGAGTTTTTATGTCATGGCTAGATGATCACTACTGACAGTGAGATCAGAAAAGCAAGGAGCTTTCTTTCGATAGTGCTATGTGGAAATGGAAAGATGTGAAATTCATTCCTCAATCTTTTGCCGTATAGCGTACTTTATCGAAAAGGTTGAGCATTCTTTCATTTTTAGAGATGTCACATCAGAACTACTGTTTGAGACAAGGGCTAGAAAGAAGCAAAGAGTCTCCTCATAGCACTACTTCTTTCTGATCTCTCTGCTCTGCTTTTGCGATGCCTATTCTTTTTTGTTTTATTTTTTCCTCCTTCAAAACCTTCCATGAAAGATGGCTAGCTCCAATTCCGTCTATTTGGAAATGGGCAATCAGCTTAATCCCTTACTCGTGCTGCAATCAGGCTTGGCACCTTCCCTTATTCTCCTTCCTTTCCTTTTGGATCTGAGGTAGTGCTAACTAATCCTTGAATTTCTCCTATTAGAAATCCCGCTACTCTTTGGTACTTTAGATAACTATTCCGAGAAAGAGAAAGAAATCTCCTCTTAAAAGCGCTAGTCACCTCTTACTCTTCGTATTCTAAGAAGGCATTTAATGCCCAAAGATCAGCCTTCGGCGAGCCTTTCCTTTGTTAACAAAAACTTGCCTTTGCCTTTCCTTCCCGCCTTAAGAAAGAAAGCCCGGATCCGGATAAGCAGCTATCGGCTTCATGCCATCTTCATTCATTTGCCCAATTCCGGGCACTGTAAGAACCGATTCTCTGATTCAATCAAATATCCCACAGGCCGATGAAAGCCCGCCCAATAGCAAGAAGGCTTTTTCAACGATTGGAATGCTTCCTTATTACGCTATGAAAAGCATCGAGAAAGAAGAGTGGAACAACCACCTTCCCAGTTTATCGGGACTCTACCTATTTGGTTGATTCTTGCCTTGGGCTTCACTCCCTTAATCCCGTTCCTTCGCTCTCCGGACTTCTTCCTTCTAGGCGAGTAAGGGCATAAACTTCTGTAAATAAAATAGAAAGAAAAACTTACGAAGAAAACACCGGTAAGGTTGTACCTAAGCCTAAGGGCTGGCCTTTACTGGATTTAATTCCCTCTGCGAGCTACCAGATCTAATGCACCATTCTTCGGCCTCTTACGAACAGTTTCGATGTACCAGATCGTCTTGTGTTTCATCAATCTCCGGTATCGATTCCCGGTTTTCCCGGAAGGATTAGAACTGCTTGATGGCATATCGCTGCTAAGAACGAGGAAGTATGAGCCTATAAGAGAGCACAGGATCTTTAAACAAAACAAAGCCCAGAGGTTTGGGGGACGTCGAGGCGAATAAAAGGGGAATGAGGATGGTATAGAATCCATTCTTTTCGTAGCCCCTGAGCCAAGTAGTTGATGCGCTAAGGCAGCTAGAGAACTTTGAGCAGGCGCTGCTATCGGCTTAGGCAAGAGTCTTTCTGCGGTTGTAGTTCGAACTAGCTTTCACGTGGTCCGCATAGTTAGAGGAGATAGCTGTGATTGCGATTGCTTTTGTCGGCTCTGAGGCTGAGGAAAGTCGAGCTGAACTGGTTAGTGATGGAAGCGATTCCCACGAACTGAGAACAAAAGGATGTACTTGCCCCCTTCCCCAGCCATTACCGCTCATCCACCGCTTTTTATTAAGAAATCCTTTCTTTGTCTTTCCAGGCTGTCTTTTGCGTGCTATTCCTTACGCCCTGAGAAAGAACCTCTTGGTGGATTCATTTCAAGTCTCGAGTTCTTGTTTAGAATTCTCGTAGATGAAGTTCGAACGAGAGCTTTGATGCAATTCAAATTGACAAGCAGTAGTGACAGCATAATAAATGTCCGGAAGACAGAACAAAATCTTTCATTCCCGGGTTTCCTTTGCCAATAGACCAATCAATCGAATATTGATTAATACGTAATCGATCGAACACTACTTGAAAATGGCTCTTCTGCTCAGAAACGAAATATTGAACTTATTTGAGCAGATATAGGTCGCTATCAGGTGTACTCGGCTTTTACGCACCTAATAGGCCTTAACAGGCGAATCCATTCTTACTGAAATAGGGAATCTATTATTAATGCTACTAGCTTCCCCTGAAACTTTCCTGCCTCGTAAGGGAGGAAACCCTTCAGAATGACTATTTAAGTGGGCTAGTGGTTTCATTCTCAGTCATGACCACGGCCCGTAGCTTAGTAGACTTACCCACTGCATTTGCAGAGCCCAAGTCACCACTTCTTCCTTGCGTTCGTGGGAAAGTTTCAGTTAACAACAAAAACAAGGATTGGATAAGCAGACAGGTCGTATTGATGACCAGGAACATTTTGGAGAAGACTTTCACGCTCTCCCCAAGACAGGAGGATTGGTCAAGCTTCATGTATTCTCACTGGATTTGATGATTGAAGAGGAGAGCTTTGTCACCGAAATACTTGGGGGGACGTTAAATTCCGAAGCTAGCTCGTTAACGAGTCGAAGAGGCTGGTACAATAGATCTTAATATCTTCTTTAGAACTGGGATAAGTAGGGTAGCAGCTAAGATTAACTAGAAGGACTCTCCTCAACCTAGACATAGAACTCTGGGATCTTGAGCTGATTGAATTGATTCTTTTTAATAGTTACCGACTCTTCTCCTCGCTCACTGAACTCCCCCAACCGAGTCTCAGGTCAAGAGATAAGAGCGATGGCATACCTCAACTCACTCGCTTCCATTGGGCGAACTTTCAACTGTTCTCTTTCTGCATTGATGGTAAAATGAACCACCTTGCTTATCACAGTTAGTTCGATTTTCTTTGATTCTCATCTCGTTCAGTTCAAAGAGTCATTCGGGTATCTGCTTTTCAATGTTTGCTAGTAAACAGTGGTTGTCTCTTTGATACCCTCTCGCCCTTACATACAACGTATTTGAGTGCTTTTTAGTAATATGATATGCTGTGAAGTGAAGAGTCGATTCAACAAGAGGAATCATCTCCCTCCGATGCCAAAGGATGATTGACTTGGTCTAAAGTCAGTGAATGGTTGGTTCGAAAAACTTTTATATTACGTAAGTGAACTCTCCCTATAGTATAGGCGCCTCACTCTAATATCGCCCATTGACGGGTCTAAACCGGGGCAATCCCTTGGTCCCTAGGCCGCCAGGTCAACTACCTGTCTTCGTCGCGCTGTCTCGGGATGGATATCCTAAGGAAATCCCCTCTTATCATCGTAAGATGATACGAGTTAAGGATGATAGAGCGGATACTCTGGTCCAGTTATTTCTGTTGTTCTTCACGCTTTCAAGAGTGATTCCACTCGCGAAGCGGTTGAGCGCTGATAGTTTCAAGCCCATGGTATCACCTCCTGATTACTCTAAGTAAAAAAAGACTCTTTATTATTAGAGTTATCTAATATTAGATAATCTTGGACTCCCTAGGTACCTTCCATCGTTGACCTCTATACCTCTTCAGGGTATTAGATGGATTCCAACATGGAAAGCGATTCCTTCCAGGCGGTTAGTTAGTTTTAATTGAGTAGGCAGTTCTTCTCTTTGACTTTCAGCCGGCTAGTCCGCTTATCCCTCTGTGAGGTGAGATGGTGATAAAGGAAGTGTTGTGGCTTTGGTGGAAGGCTGGGAAGATCCTTGTTTGGGTTTTTGGTAGACTCTCTTTTAGTTTGAGACGATCTTTCCGGTTTAGGAATGAACTATGGAATTCAGTCACTCAGGTAAGAAAAGAACTAACTTAAGGCATTGAAAGACGTGAACCAAATCATTTAAGCGTATTGGCTTCGATTCTGGCAGATGCGAGATGGCACTTAATTACGTAGATAGACATAATCCTTATAGATTAAGATTAGGTCACTTCGCTCTCCTAAGAAGGAGCTGTGGCACTTTTTGGATCAATTGCTGAGGAGCAGACGATCTTGCCTTAGAGAGATGCGCCTTTTAGCTTGTTATCGCTTTTTAGATATTATTCTTTCAGAAGATAGTGATTAGCTGAGGCTGACAGTATCGTATCCCGGAAAAGGGCTGACTGACTCCACTACATTAAGATTGTCGAATCGAACCTACCTTCTATGACCTAGCTTCTGGTATTGAACCAGTTACGTCGATTGCTGAACCTAACTTGACTTTGATGCGTTGGATGTCCTATATCTTATCTTAATATATCGGAAGAGTCAGTAGCTATCCTGTGCTCAAGAGGAAGAACTCAAATCTTTACAAAGCTTTACAACTAATCACTTTTAGTAATAACCTTCCTTTTGAATGCCGCCGGTTGTAACCTTTATAGCGATAGCGAGTCAAAAAAATATCTTTCGATCAGAAAAGAAAGAGCTTTCCCCTAATCTCTACTACTCCCGTCAAGCAATAGACCTAAGACCCCTTTGCTGCAGGGAAAAGGTAAGGAAGAACCAAAGTAGTTAACCGAGTCGTGGGCGGGGGCAAGAGAGATCCGTGTTTAGTAGAGTGCCTTCTGATCCTTCGATTGAGGATAAAGAAAAGAGTCCGAGTTCTACTAATAAGAACAATTTCATTGCCTTGCTTTCTGGGGCTTCCATTCTTCAATTGCATTGATTTATCCTTTTTTCTGGCCTCAGACTTGTGCCTAATCTTCTAAAGATCAACCGCGAGTCAAAGAATTTCGTAGTACACTTCTTTTATTGAATTGACTGTAAAAGGTGTGATGGTCTCGCCAATGAATTTCCTCGTTAACAGCAGGATCTCTTCTTGCTGAATACCTTTTCTTGCTTCCGAACATAGGCCATATGCCATCCTTTCCCGTTTTTCGAGTAAACTTCTCCGTACTCGCCTACTCATTCAGTAGAGCTTCAACCAGCCTGATAGCTCATTCCAGCATCATAAGGAACAACCACTCAAAGGATATGAGAAATGAGCATTCCCTTGAATGAGAATGCAACAAAGCCAGTTAGTTGATCTCGGAGGTTTTCGTAGTAGTTAGTCTCAACCATTAAGTATACGCTCACTAAGTTAGGGCGACTGCTAAGCGCTTTTACCCGGAGTGTGAGCGCGCCATCAAAGGCCGGCTGGGAAACAAGCCCGGGGGTTTTTTGAAACGTTGAAATACTTCTTCATCCCACCATTGATATCAATAAAAATAATATATCCGCGCGGAAAGCTTGGAGTGAGGCAGGGAGGCACGCCCGGTCAGTTGGAAGACAGAGGGGGTTTTTCAACAAGGACAAAATGCGATCGATCTTGCGGTCACTTTAATGAATGCCCAATAAAAAGGGGTTGAGAAACTCTTCTCGGCACGAGTTTTGAGACCAACATACTCGTAAGCCGTCAACATACGAGTATTAGATCGACTTCTGCTAAGGCTCAGCTCTTGTTCCTGTCCCAATATGATGATATATAGGGAAGGAATCATCAGAAGGAAACTTTAGATTCTGGGGGGTGCCAAGCTATTAGTGCCTTTTGTTTGATCGGCTGTCGTCCCAGAGGAAGTGTTGTTGGGCGTTCAGGCCCGTTATGCTCTGTCTGTGAAAAGGGGTTTCATTATCGCTCCCACCCTATGATAGAAACCATAATAAAGAGGGCATTAAGTTCTATGCCTGGGCATTAAGGGAGTGAAGTTGGTTGCTTAAGCTCGCGAAGTGACAATTATGACTCATCCGCCTCAGAAAGTTATGGAGTGAGGGGCACAAACAACATGCTTCTAAGTACTGAATAGTATGGAATTAGCACGACCCAGCAAGGAGAATCATTCGAGTTCAGGCTCGACTCCCGAAGAAGTAGTTTGAGCCAGGCCTCGTCTTATGTTTTCAGGTTTGGTTTGCTTACCTTCAGCATTGACTCCCTCAATGAACCCAGCCCACACATTCGAGTACGTCTTTAACTCTAACTCATACTGAACGGGAGCCATTTATGCCTTATTAATAAGAGGGAGAGGTAGATAGTGGAGAACAAGACTTATGACCAGTACGACACTCTCTTTGATGCCTACGCTTGCCAACAACAACAGGAAGAACAGTCGATATACGAACGGGTAGTTCATGAGTGAGGTTGCCGAATTAATCAAGGTTACAGGTTTTGTACGTTACCCCTTTAAATATCAAGTATCTCACTCTAACACTACCTTATCTACCATATGTACCTCCTCTTTCTTGTCTCCTTCATGAACTACCCTAGGGTACATCTGTACTAAGGCCCACCCTCCCTGGAGCTCGCCTCTCCTCTGCCTAAGACTTCCTTGTCTTGGTAGGAGAAGGTGTCTAGGTCAATCAGCAATCGGAATGTCAGTTCTTCGCTCTCGTTCTCCTCACTCAATTTGTTCAATCTACTGAACTAGCCATCAGGACTCGTTAAGAGTCAGTAGCAGTGACTGTTCACGGCATCTTGAAAGGCAATAGTGAGTTTCCCGTACGTGTGATTTTATTCATCTTTAGTTCGTGGACTCGGGCTTTGGAATCCCTTCATCCACTCCTCCGGGTAGAAAGAAGATATTTTCGAGTTTCGACTTGATTTTTGAGCTAATAATGTTTGTTCTTCTTTCGCATGGAGTACTTCTTGGGCTAACTATCTGGCTCTCAAATCTCTTTCACCTGCTGCAGTTGGCTTATTAAGATGCCTATGCCTAGCGGACTTCCCTACCTCTTCGGAAAGCCGAACTGACTGAGCTGCCCTAACAGAGCTTGCTACTTAAGCTGCCTGATCCAACTGCCATACCTGAGTGGAGCTCCCTGACAGAGCGAGACCAGCTGATTTAGCTAGTAGAGTTGCTTCTCTGCACTTGCCTTAACGCGCCAATGGCTAAGAAGGTACGTACCATTAGGTCGACTTTTGAGCAGGAAGGATCAACATCCTCGCCAATACCTCACAAAGCCCGGCCACATGGTTGTCTTAAACCTATTCCTCTACCCCGCTTCTTCCTGTGGTTACTATTAGAACACAAGCCAAGGAACTCAAAAGCACAAGGCTACCCTACTGGAAAAATGTTGACCACGATTTCTAGCGCTTTTCAAAAACCATTTGCTTGCAACGCCTTGAGTGGACAGGTCAGACAGTACGCCCCCCTAGATCCTTCATACTATCTATTACTAAAGTCCACTTCACACTCTATAAATATACGCCGATAAGCTGGCTGACTGAATTGCTTAATTCATGCTTTGTCCGTACTTCCTTTCTGGCTTTCAAGCCCAGTGTCCTCCTTCCCCCAGCAAAGTAACCTCCTTTGATGGCACATCTTCAACTATCACTCTCATCTTCCGAACATTTTACGAATCCACTGCTCTTAGCTTAGCTTTCGTTACCCGTTAGATCAACAATCTCATTACTTAGGTATCGTAATAGCACTCTAAGGCCCTATAAGACGAATCAAGGAAAGAATTAGACAAGCGAGATGAAAGTACAAACATAAGTCAGAAATGACATCTTTGACTATTCGAATAAATAGGGGGGCGTATTTGCCCAATATATGCTTTGAATCCGGGGTTTTAAGGGGTAGTGTACTCTTATCCGCAAAGAATGGGATTGACGGCCTTGGCTTATTAATTCAATATGGGAAATTCCACTCAATCCTAGAAGACCTTCCTCTCCCCCCGATCCGGTAGAGCGTGAAGCTTTGCTTTGGATTTGGAATCGAACGAGAAGCTCGAAGGAAGTAGCCAATTAAAAGGTGGTTTCTGTCATCCTCTGCTTACAGCCTAATTCAAATCGAGGTTCCATCTTAGTACGCAAAGTCTTCAGCAATAAAAGGGAAATCTAGAGTTATAAGTTATAAATAAATCTGTCCGAATCTAATACATCCAACTCAAAGGATGGACTCAATAAGCGCTCTCCTTGCATTTGAAAAGTCATAAAGTCTGAATTACGAGGGGAAAGAAAAGAGGACCCTCAAAAGGATCCAACCAAAAGCATCAGACAGGTACGGCCAGGTAAGGCATGAGTCGGAAGACATTTCCTTCCTTCGTAGAATGATGTATAGGAAGGAGGATAAGGCGGATATGTTGGTTACCTTTCTTTCGTCTCCATTTTGAAATTGAAACTGGCGAAGAAGGTAGATAAGTCTAACTTTTCTAGCATTATGCGCCCTAAGGAGTTATGCAAGAGGCCTTAGACACTCGCTCGGCACTGGGACTACAACCTCAAATCAAAGAAGATTCAATTCACTTCCGCCACTTACCCTCGCTCTTCTAACTTCCCTTAGTCTTCATCTAAAACAAAAAGATATGGACGTTAGACCGGGGAAATTAAAATAACTGAAAGAAGAGGCCCTCGCTCTCAAACCCGTTCCTTCTCCTATTGAGAATGACACGGAGACGTTATTTTCCGATCCCATTCCGAATAAGATTGAGCTAGCAGTTTTGGTACTCGATGGAAGGTTATCTTTTTTGTACATAGACGAGGATCCAGTCGCGTAGGGCGAGGGAAAAGTATAGTTTCGCTATAGCGATGGGGAGAGGAGGAGGGAAGAGGCACTCAATGTTAGTACCGAAACTAATGCATTCCAGTCTAGTGGATAGAATAGCTTATCACTTCCACTATATCACTGTCTTGACTTGAAAAAGAGGTGAGGTATGAATGATTTCTGCTGGCTAAGCAAAGATGCCTACTAGCCTAAGGGACTACTCTAAAGGGACTGATTCTGAAAAAACTCCAACTCGATCCACGCTTTCTTTTGTTTTGAGTCGACAACACATTCTTCGGCCTGATCTTCAATCTTAGGGTGCTATCGGGGATGAGAATTCATCTATGGATTCCACATGCACCTGAATCTTGATAGGATATTTTCAGTGAAAGCCGGGAGTGGGAACGCAGCAAGGTCAAATCCCATTATTCTAAACTAAATTATTATAATACGATCATCTCACAGATGAAGAAGTGAGCAAGCCTTTCTCCAATGGATTCTAACAGCGCAGACTAGGCATCTTTATCTGATTTATATTTAATATTTATATAAATATAAAAAGTAAAGCCCCTTGTTTCAAGGCCCAGGAACATGGTTGAATTGCGTTTAGCAGCATTGGCCGTAGAATCCAATATTGACGGTGACTGACTGTCGATCGAGACCTTGGTCTTCCTGCAGTGCTATAGGCTTTTGACTCTCTCTCTATGGGCTTCGGGCTAACGCCCTAGATCCTCCACTAAATCCTCCAACGGTGAGACTGAGTGTCTTACTTTCTCTTAAGACTACAGAGGTACGTAAAGTTGAGGTCCCTCAATTCAACTATCTCTTCATACTTTTCTGGGTGACCAAGACATATACTAAGATTCCTTAGTATCCGGGCGCTTACCTCGCTTGTTAGGGATCGATGCTTCGCCTCATCCGTGCTCATTGGAAACCTTGACTCTTCAATAGATTCATCTTAACTTAAGAAAAGTGGTACTTTCTGTTTGCCTTACCGTCTTTTCTCAGACATAGTCCGAAGTAACGTTAGTGACGGGAACGTAGCTATCTTTTGGTCAGGTTTTCTGGGGGTTGGTTCCTCTACTAGAATAGGTTCCGAACGCCTCACTTCTCTTACTTTCGGTGCTTATCTTCCATCATAAGATGGTCACCCGCCCTAAGCAAGATCGGTGTTCACCATAGATATCTCGATAACTTCTCTTCTTGACTAGGAGAGCGCTCTTCCTTCTCAAATCTTTCTTCCAGCGCTGCTCAAGAATCATTCTTGTACCTACTATTCTTTCTATTATTTCCGAACCTGGGACTTCGCTTGCTTGCCCACTTATCCATGCGTTCTTTGGTAGGCAGCATAGCCTATTTACTTCCATTCCAAGAAAGACTTAAGTGAATTAACCATTCGCTTACTCTTGTAGACCGCTCTCCTCGCTTTTATTAGAAATCTTTCTTACTTGGGTAGCGGGTAGCCGGATCTTGATAATTAGAATGGGCTAAGCTCTCCCTTCCTTTGGTGATGAAGAATCTTTCCAAAAGACGAGACTTTATCTTATGATATTCGGGAGTGACTTCCTGGGGGAAGGCACAAACGAAAGAAGCTCGACTATAAGGAAAGGAAGCACCCTTGTTCAAGACATAGGGCAACCTACACTATACAGCAACTTCTTTTATTCTTCACCCCCTTTTCTAATAGATGCTATACTGACTTATAGAAGTATACCTGCAATCCAGAAAGCTATACTCTTAGGGCTATTATCTTCTGGCAATTTGATAACAGCTTTATTTTCGATACAGGAATTCAATCAACATTTGAGTCTTTTCAGACTAGGATTCTATTTCAATGGTGGTAAGCCTATTACTATAACTATATATATAAATAAGTTTAAGTATAAGACCACTACGAGTATGTTCAATTCCCAAACCTTTCTGCCATTGTATTAGTATACACTAACACTTAGGACTAATAGTCAAATTACTACCAGCTTGACTTTAACTTTTCAAGGGAAATCCCGAATATATTTAATATATTGGACCACTAATATGATGTTCTGGAACAAGGGAAGACCTTTCATCCAACCTTAGTGAGCGAGATGGAAGACTGTTACTTAAACCCATTGGAGTGATCTTAGATATTAAATTACTTTGACGATTGTTAGAACCAGATAACATAACAAGATGACAACTTTCTTTCTTTTCCTCTTCAACTATGTTAGTTGCTTGCCTTAGGTCAATCAGTCCGAGGGGGCAATGCTTTGCTTGAAGCTCTGTCAAACAATTCCTTTTCTGAGAATACTATTTTTCTGTGTATTCATGTGCAGCCCATTCTCTAGCATCCGATTTGATAGCAGATAGAGCAGCGCTTATTCGAGCTTACTCTTCTTCAATGCTTCTTCCTCCACTTCCTCCATCAGGCATATTATTGAACTCGCGGATACGCGTACTCATTCTCAAGCACTAGCCGGCAAAAGGAAAGTCGGAATAAGCGGTTAGGCTTAGAGCTGTTAACGGATAAAAAGTACATATACAGACATGAACTTTTCTTGCTTCTCTCTGCCCAAGGACAGACAGAACCTTAAGGGTTCCATATTGACCGTGGATGACCAACAAAGAGCGTAGCTTAGCTGGCAGCCTAGCCTGGAGTGCGCTCTTTTGCGCCTCCGCCCGATCGCTTTAATCTATCCCACTAGCTACAGCTTGCAGTCTCTTCTTTATATATGTCATTTGCTTGCCCTGCTAATGCTATAGCTACTGCTATGCTTCCTTCCTCCAACTGCTCTTAGTCCGCCTACTATTATTACTTCTCTAGGACAGTACACGGGGAAGACTTAGACACGATTAATCCACTTTGTCCGGAGAGTCTTCCTTTTTTATTCTTTCTTGGCGCTGCCCTCTGCCTTTCCGGAAGATGTGCCACTAGTTCAAAAAACGAAAAAGAAAATGGCAGAGCGGATTCAATCACAGCTGATACGAGAACTCATAGACCAAGAGCGGCTATGCCATTAACAGCTTCTACGGGGCTAGCAGTGCTTATGCACCATCAGATTGGCTTGGCTTCATTATTACCAATGGTCTTCCCAAGAGCCTCCTCGAGGGATGACTATGGGTCCTTTTCATCAGGAAAGGAAAAAGGCAGTAACAGCAGTAAAAGAGTAAGGGAGCGTATCGGGTTACGAAATGTATCATGGCCTCCCTCTTATTCTCATGTGACGTGATTTGCAGGGCATAATAATCCGGTGAGGTGAGGCGGGGAATTGAATTGAGTAGAAATAGATGAAGGGTTCACTCCAGCTAACCAAAGGCTTTCCTCCTTCCTTGAAACTAGATTGACAGACCTTTCCCCACCCTTTTGGCTATTCCTAGTCGCACAACCAAAGAAGAGTTTTCAGAGCCTCTTTGCTTTTAAAGTGGCCCTCAAGAAAAAAATAAAGAAATATACGAAATTTTGACTTTCGATCTACCTTGGAAACGATTTCGTTCTATCCATTCCCATTCTCTTAATTGGTTAGGTCAAAAGGTACGTAGTTGCTCGACCTAAGGGAACGAGTGGAAGACTTGAAAAAGGAGTAAAATAAAGAACAGAGTAGATATATAGAGAATAAGAGAAGGATAGAGGAAGAGAGGATGGACGTAGTTCAGTTGACGTATGAGTTGTAGAGGCGACCGAAGGTTTTTACAGGTTGGCTTGCCGGAATATTCTTTGCCCAGTCAGTCTGTTTCCGCCGAGGTGGGGCAGTTACAGGGTCATAGAGGGTGAATCTCCTAATCTTCTTTCTTATACGTCTAATCTGGAGGCTGCTTCTATACCTATGAGATCGTTGGGTAGGGGAGTGGTTATGGAAAATAAAGGGGCCTTATGTATGACGGTAGAGGAGAGGAGGCATCATGCTGACTTGGCAGAAGAGTCATGCCACGTGGGAAGCCCAGTCAATTGCTTAGAGATAAGCTGGCTCCTAAAAAAACGAAAAATAAGAAGAGATCAAATCCATATTCAAAGTCTCCTTTCTTAGAGGAAAAGAATGGTGGAAAGAAGATGCTACGAAGAACCGATCCAGAGAAGAATGGAAATCGGCTTGCTCAGGAGCTGGAGCCTTCTAGGGGGCGGCCGAAACCGAAGTATCTGGATCTAGGTATGCATCGATGATGGCGAGTTAGATCAATATTGAAAGCCAAAGCTGTGGCTAGAGCAAGTTTTGCTACCCATGGATCGAAGAAAGCGCTCTTACTCTTGATCGATCTCACAAGCAATTGATGATTCCCTATATATAATCGGATAAAAGATGAGAACCCGGCTACCCATTTTTTAAGAAAAGGCTGCTGATTGCTTTTATCCATAGAGTAAAAAAGGAAGGGCGTCTAAGTCAAGCCCATCTAAGCCAGTTCTCAACTTCTTGAGTAGCCGAGGACTAGGGCACAGCGCTTACTCATCAAAGCGGTTAAAACTGCTTATAATATAATAAAGGGATGAGGTCCGGCTGACCCGTAATGGGTTCAATATATATGGCACGCTATCGACAACATATGATTCGCCTGCATTCATAATACACTCGCTTGCTGCACTTCCTGAGAAAGAAGTCGTCTTGGTATTGGATCCGCTCTTCTGTTAGCATGAACATGAATTATATTCTATTCGTCTTCTTTATTCTTAAGAGAACCCCCTACCCGAACCATTCTTAAGACCACCAAGCCCTCTCGAATGAGTTCTACTATAGAAGCTTTCAACATACACCCGGGTTCAAATCTTTCACTCACTGAGAAGTGAAAACCTGTGACTAGATCGTCCTGAAGACGGATGCGACGGGAAGAAGTGGCATTTGGAAGTGTTGCTGACTTAACATTTAGGTTTCGGCATAACAAAGCTTGCACTGTCTTTTCGCACTTAGGCGCACAGCGTGCCATTGGTAATGATTCTACTACGGTGCCACAAATTCGCAAGCTGATCCTAAGTAATCGTTGTTGTTCATTGGATTCCGGAGGAACTACTTCGTTAGGATTGAGGAATTGCTGCGATTCTTCCTGAATAGCCTGGATTCTCCCGTCGAGAGTCACTTTGAAAGTATTACCTAAACTCTTCCGACTGAATATGATAAAGCCTATAAAACAAGCAGCTACTATCATTTCTTCATTATAGATTGAGATTTTCTTCGAACTTGATGCACAAATAGATAAAATAGCAGCAAATAGCATCTTTCTAGCCTGCATATTCGTGGAACTCAATCTCATTTAGAAAGCCTTATCTCTATCTTTCAGCAACTGAACGGGAAGTGGTTTAGGAAAGGACTTTAGAATCGGATGCGCTCGCCCAGCGAGAAAGGCCCTGACCCTGCCAACCAAATCAAAAAGAAAGAAAAGAACGAAAGGAGAAGAGAACTTCGTATTTTGTTAACTCTCTAGGAGTC